ATTTGCATTATTTTAATAGTGTAAATAAGCGTATTTTTGGCCCGAATAAGCTACCTAGGGGTTTTCCTGTTTCCGGGGGGTTTTCAGGAGTCTTAGTGATCTCAGTAGTTTAGGGGGGTAGGGGGGTTTAACGCGAAGAAACCAAGGGCGATATCAGGTATCTCTCAGGGGAAATTTCATTATATATGCTCTTGATATACACGTATGCAATTCTTCTTATAAAGTCTTTTATCGCTCACAATATTTACTTGCCTAACGAGATAAATGTTCATACCTTGTTAGTTATTACCGTGTGCGCTCTGTAATGCCAGAGGAAAGGAAAAAAAAAAGAGAACCCCTTCTCGCTGGAGAGAATGCCCGGCATGCTGGGTCATCTCGGGGATGTTTCCCCCAACATTAACTTATGTCAGCGTCGATGAAAGTGTGAGGAATAATATCAATCAATGGCCCTGAAGTAGGAACCAAATGCCGGGAATAGTGCACGAGGTGAAACCCCCACGAATACTTGTCCCTCACCTTCAATAACCGTTATCATTAAGCAATCAACTGATGGTAGGCTCTTACTGTATCGAATTTTGTGAAGTATACAGGGTGGAAAAACGTGTAACTTAACTTATGAGTATAAGTATTAGATCTTCAATTTCGTTTATCCTTGTTATTTTAATGTAAAGCTTAATTATATGCTTTGTGACCGCTTAGTATTATGCTTAAACATAGATGCAAATTGTACCAATTAGGGAGCGTGTCCAGTTAATATCCTTGAACACCAGAGAAATGGATTATTGTAAAATTAATGGGGATAAATATTTACATGAATTAAACATGGTTAATAAAAATTTATGGGTAAAATAACTATTTTTTGGTAGGACTGGGTAAAAAAAAGTTAATGGTATAAAAAAAAAAATTAGATTAAAAATGGTAATAGAAGTTAATGGGTATAATACATATATTAATACATATATGTAGATAGACATGGTTAATAGAAGTTAATGGGTATAATACATATATGTAGATAGACATGGTTAATAGAAGTTAATGGGTATAATACATATATGTAGATAGACATGGTTAATAGACATAAGTAGACATAAATAGACATAAATAGACATAAGTAGACCTAAATAGACATAAGTAGACATAAGTAGACATAAATAGACATAAGTAGACATAAGTAGACATAAGTAGACCTAAATAGACATAAGTAGACATAAGTAGACATAAGTAGACCCGTTGGGGGTTGTAACATATCAAAGAATAGTTTAGTTTAGAATCCTAGCTTTGGGGGTTAGGGGTGGGAGTTAAAATCTCCTTTCTTTGAGCAGTAGGGAGGAATTTAACCTCCGGCGTCCGGCTTACAAGACCGGTGCTCTAACGCTGAGCTACTATTGCAGGATAGTCGTAAGGCCTTGTTCTCGGCCCATCCAGCGAGTGGGAGTAGGGCTAAGAAGAGAGAAAAGTAGAGGACAGATGCAATTTGGCCAATGATGATGTAGGGGTGTTCTACGGGCATGCCTCCGATTCATGTGAGGATAGCGACGTCTGCGATAAGGGTCCAAAATAGGAATTGAGCAACGGGGCGGAAGGTCAGACCTCGTTGTTTGGACGTATGGAGGATGGGTACTAACATGAGTACCAGAATGGAAGCTAGCAGGGCTAAGACTCCACCAAGTTTGTTGGGGATTGATCGTAGGATGGCGTAGGCGAATAGGAAGTATCACTCGGGTTTGATGTGTGGAGGAGTTACTAAGGGGTTAGCGGGGGTAAAATTATCTGGGTCTCCTAGGAGATTGGGGAAAAATAAGGCGAGGGTTGTGAGGGCGATGAGCAGGGCTGCAAAGCCTAGAAGATCTTTGTACGAGAAGTATGGGTGAAAGGAGACTTTGTCTGCGTCTGAATTTAAACCTAGGGGGTTGTTAGAGCCGGTTTCGTGTAGAAAGAGGAGGTGGATTAGGGTTGCACCTGCAATGACGAAGGGGAAGAGGAAGTGGAAAGCAAAGAATCGGGTTAGTGTGGCGTTGTCTACTGAGAAGCCCCCTCAAATTCATTGAACCAGGGCGTTGCCAATATAGGGGACCGCAGAAAGGAGGTTGGTAATGACTGTGGCACCTCAGAAGGACATTTGTCCTCAGGGAAGTACGTATCCGACAAAGGCGGTTATTATTACTAGTAGGAGTAGGACGACGCCGACGTTTCAAGTTTCTTTGTAGAGGTAGGAGCCGTAATACAAGCCTCGTCCGATGTGCATATAAATGCAGATGAAGAAGAAAGAGGCACCGTTGGCGTGGAGATTACGGATGAGTCAGCCGTAGTTCACGTCTCGGCAGATGTGGCCAACGGATGAGAAGGCTGTTGCAATGTCGGAGGTGTAGTGTATGGCGAGAAAGAGTCCTGTTAGAATTTGTACAATTAGGCAGAGGCCAAGTAAGGAACCAAAGTTTCATCATACCGAAATATTCGAAGGGGCGGGGAGGTCAACTAGTGCACTGTTTGCGATTTTTAGTAGGGGGTGAGTTTTTCGTAGGCTTGCCATTAGGGTTCTTGTAGTTGAATAACAACGGTGGTTTTTCAAGCCATTAGTCCTGGTTAGAATCCTGGCAGGAATTATGACTTATATTATGTCTTTGTTATTATTGGGGTTAGTACTAGGTTTAGTGGCTGTTGCTTCTAATCCTTCTCCTTATTTTGCTGCTTTAGGGTTAGTAGTTGTAGCGGGCATGGGGTGTGGAATTTTGGTGGGTTACGGAGGTCCGTTTTTATCATTAGTCTTATTTTTAATTTATTTGGGTGGGATGTTAGTGGTGTTTGCGTATTCGGCAGCACTTGCTGCCGAGCCTTTTCCGGAAAGTTGAGGAAGCCGCCCTGTTTTATTGTACATGGTTATGTATACTGTGGGGGTGGTGGTGATTTCAAGCACGGTGTGGGGTGGGTGATATGAGGTGTGCTGAGTCCCGGCTGATGAGTTTGGTGATTTTTCTATGTTCCGAGGGGATGTTGGAGGGGTGGCGCTCATGTACTCAGTGGGAGGAGGGATATTAGTTATAAGTGCGTGAGTGTTGCTTCTTACGTTGTTTGTTGTGTTGGAATTAACTCGGGGTCTAAGTCGGGGCACTCTTCGAGCGGTTTAGTAAATTGTTAGGAGGGTGGTGAGGGTGAGAGTAAGAAGGAATAGGGCTAGGTAGGTTTTGATTAAGCCTTGTTGGGTATTGCTGGTGGTGGTGATTAAAGGGAGGCTAGAAGCGGCGATGGCCTTAGGCCCCGTTTTTTCAAGTCAAGTCTGGTCTACTATTTGGCTCGCGATTATTTGACCGAGGGTTAAATTAACTTTAGGGGTGAAACGATGAATAATGGTGGGGAAGAACCCGAGCATATTGGAGAAGTGGTGGGTGGCCAGGTTTGGGCTTGTTTGGTACTGTTTGCTTGTGAGGGATGCTAGTTCCAGGGCGAGGATTAATCCAGCAATTGTGACGGCAAGGGCCGCTAGTTTAAGCAGTGGGGGTATAGTTATGACTGGGGTTTTTAAGGGGATGATGTTGGAGGTGATTAGAAGGCCCGCAATGATACTTCCTCAGGCCAAGCGTTTGAGGGGGTTGATTACGGCAGGGTTATTTTCATTGATGGGGGATAGTGAGTTGAATCGAGGGTGGCCCATGGATACGAAATAGACTACACGCAGGCTGTAGATGGCCGTGAATGAGGTGGCGAGGAGGGTGAGAGTGAGGGCTCAGGCGTTTAGGTGTGATGTGTTCAGGGCTTCAATGATGGCATCTTTTGAGAAGAAACCGGCCAGGAAGGGGGTTCCGGTGAGGGCGAGGCTCCCGATTGTTAGACAAGAAGAGGTGAATGGAGCGAGGTGATGTATGCCGCCCATTTTGCGAATGTCTTGCTCATCGTTCAGGCTGTGGATAATGGAGCCTGAGCAGAGGAAAAGTATTGCTTTAAAGAAAGCGTGGGTACAGATGTGTAGGAAAGCAAGTTGAGGTTGGTTAAGTCCGATAGTAACCATTATTAGGCCGAGCTGGCTTGATGTTGAGAAGGCAACGATTTTCTTGATGTCGTTCTGGGTTAGTGCGCAGGTGGCTGTAAAAAGGGTTGTTAGAGCCCCTAAACAAAGACAGGTGGTTAAAGCGACTTGATTGTGTTCTAATAGTGGGCTCATGCGAACGAGGAGAAAAATTCCGGCTACGACCATGGTGCTTGAGTGTAGTAGGGCAGAGACCGGTGTAGGACCCTCCATGGCGGAGGGAAGCCATGGATGAAGGCCGAATTGGGCAGATTTCCCGGTGGCGGCGAGGATTAGTCCTAGGAGTGGGAAGGTCAGGTCGTAGTCTTTGGAGGCTATGAAGATTTGTTGTATTTCTCATGAGTTGAGGTTCATGGCTATTCATGCTATGGCAAAGATGAGCCCGACATCCCCCACTCGGTTGTAAACAACGGCTTGAAGGGCGGCGGTGTTGGCATCTGCTCGGCCATACCATCAGCCGATGAGAAGAAAGGATATAATCCCTACTCCCTCCCAGCCAATGAATAATTGGAATATGTTGTTTGCTGTAACTAGGGTAATTATGGCGATAAGGAAAATTAAAAGGTATTTAAAAAACCGGTTCATGTTGGGGTCTGCGTGCATGTACCAAGATGCGAATTCAAGGATGGACCAGGTTACGTAGAGGGCGATAGGGGTAAAGATAATTGAGTAGTGGTCGAATTTAAAGCTGATACTGATATCAAAGCACGTGGTGTTTATTCAGGTTCATGAGGTGATGATTGTTTCGGCCCCCTCGTTGAAAAACAAAAACAGGGGGAGAAGGCTGACGAAAAACCCTAGCTTAACTGCTGTCTTGACGTGGGTAGTGGCTCAGTCGAAGGGCTGAATACGAGGGGTCAAGGTTGAGAGGATGGGGTAGGCTAACAGTGTAAAAATAATAATTAGGCTCGAGGTTATTATTAGTGAAGTGGGGTGCATAGCTGCTACTTGGATTTGCACCAAGAGTTTTTGGTTCCTAAGACCAATGGATGAGCTGTTATCCTTTAGGAGCTGTCCGAGTGAGCCCTGGGGTCCAACCAAGGTCGCGGAGATTAGCAGTCTTCGTTGCTGGCGAGCCTCTCTCGGTGGATAGGGAGATTTTAACTTCCTTCTTTAGAATCACAATCTAATATTTTAGTTAAACTATATCTACATGAGGCCCACCCTCAAATTAGCTCAGGTTTAAGGATAAGCAGGACTAGGGGGAGGAGATGAAGGGCTATAAGCAGGTGTTCCCGTGTGTGGGAAGGGTCTAGGACAATAATGTGTGCTGGGAGGGGCCCTCGTTGGCTCATGAGGAACATATAGAGGGAGTAGCTTGCAGTAATTAGTGTTCCGGCTCCTGTTAAGATGATGGTTCATCAGGATCAATTAAATAAAGAAGTGATAATTATTAGCTCCCCCATTAGATTGGGGAGTGGGGGTAGTGCTAGATTGGCGAGACTTGCAATAAACCATCATGCTGTTATAAGGGGGAGAGCCATTTGTAGACCTCGGGCTAGAAGCATAGTTCGGCTGTGGGTTCGTTCATAGTTTGTGTTGGCGAGGCAGAAGAGGGCGGAGGATGCTAGTCCGTGGGCGATCATGAGGATTAAGGCCCCGGTAAATCCCCAAGGGGTTTGAATAAGGATTCCCCCGACAACCAAGCCCATGTGACTTACGGAGGAGTAGGCGATAAGGGATTTTAGGTCTGTTTGACGAAGACAGATGGAGCCAGTTATAATGACCCCTCATAGAGCAAAGACGATGAAGGGGTAGCTTAGTTCCTTGGTCAGGGGTTCAAGTATAACAACCATTCGCATCATTCCGTAGCCCCCTAGTTTTAGGAGTACGGCAGCGAGGATCATGGAGCCTGCGACGGGGGCTTCAACATGTGCTTTGGGGAGTCAGAGATGAACGCCGTACAGTGGCATTTTCACTAGGAATGCGAGAAGGCAGCCTGCCCATCATAGTTTGTGGGCGTAAGATGAGAGTTCAACAGGGTCAGAGTATTGTACTGTTAAAAGTGACAGGGTGCCGGTACTGTTTTGAAGTAGGAGAAGGGCAACAAGTAGGGGGAGAGATCCGGCGAGAGTGTAAAAGAGAAAATACACTCCTGCATTCAGGCGTTCGGTTTGGTTTCCTCAACGAGTAATGAGAATGAGGGTGGGGATGAGAGTGGCTTCGAATATGACGTAAAACATGATGATTTCCGTGGCTCCGAAGGCCATGATAAGGAAAATTTGGAGAGATGTCAGGAGGGTTAAATAGGTTCGTTGTCGGCCGAGGGGTTCAGTGGCTGTGTGATTTTGACTTGCAAGGATTATTAGGGGGAGTAACCAGCAGGTTAGTACTAAGAGAGGTGTAGATAGGGGGTCTGTGGCTATGTAGAAGTTAAGAGTAGACCAGCCTGTCTCTGTCGTGTGGGCGAGCCACGAGAGACTGATAAGGGCGATTAATAAGCTGTGTGTAAGGGTAGTGGGTCAGAGTCATTTGGGGCGGACTATTCAGGCAGTGGGGATAAGCATGAGAGTGGGGATTAGAATTTTTAGCATTGTAGGAGGTTTAGGCTTTGCAGGTGGTTAGTTCCGTGGGTACGTGCGGTGGCGACTAGTAAGGCAAGTCCGGCGCTTGCTTCACAGGCTGAGAATGTTAGTAAGAGCATAGGAGCTGCGGAGAAGCTTGTGGAGCCTAGTTGCAGGGTCCACAGAGAGAGAGCAATGAATAAAGACAGTATTATTCCTTCTAAGCATAGAAGGGCGGAAAGCAGGTGGGTTCGATGGAAGGCTAGGCCAGTCAGCCCCAATATGAAAGCCGATGAGAAGGCAAAGTGGACGGGGGTCATTGGGCAATTATGGACTTTAACCACAAGTTTTTGAGCCGAAATCAAAGGTTTTCCTTAAACTAATTATCCATTCGGCTCATTCTAGGCCCCCTTGGAGTCATTCGTAAATTAGGCCTAGGGTCAGGAGCGCTAGGACTGTTGTGGCTCACAGGAAGGTCACTAGAGGGGACGTTAATTGGTCTCCTCAGGGCAGGGGCAAGAGGAGAGCGATTTCTAAATCGAAGAGCAAGAAAAGAATAGCGACTAGAAAGAATCGGAGTGAGAAAGGCAGACGAGCAGACCCCATCGGGTCGAAACCGCATTCGAAGGGGGAAAGTTTCTCGTGATCGGGGGTCATTTGGGGAAGTCAAAAAGACAGAATGCCTAGAACGATGGAGAGTAGGGCGGCGATAGTAATTACAGTAGTAATTAGGTTCATTATCTTTCCTTGGGCTTTAACCAAGACCGGGTGATTGGAAGTCACTTATACTGACGTTTAGTACTAGAAAGATTAAGATCCTCATCAGTAGATTGAGATATAGAGGAATAGTCATACGACGTCTACGAAATGTCAGTATCAGGCGGCTGCTTCAAATCCGAAGTGGTGTTCGGATGTAAAATGATGTAAAATTTGACGGATAAGACAAACGGCTAAAAATGTAGAGCCAATAATTACGTGGAGGCCATGAAAACCGGTGGCCACAAAGAAGGTTGAGCCGTACACGCCGTCTGCGATTGTGAAGGGGGCTTCGTAGTACTCTAGGGCTTGTAGGAACGTAAAATAAAAGCCAAGGAGGATAGTTAGTGCGAGGGATTGGACTGCCTGTTTTCGTTCGCCTTCCATAATGCTGTGGTGAGCTCAGGTGACTGTTACTCCGGAGGCAAGAAGGACGGCTGTGTTAAGTAGGGGGACTTCAAAGGGGTCAAGGGTGGTGATGCCTGCAGGGGGTCAGCAGCCCCCGAGTTCTGGGGTAGGTGCGAGGCTTGCGTGATAAAAAGCTCAAAAGAAGCCTAGGAAGAAGAAGACTTCTGAGGTGATGAAGAGAACTATCCCGTAGCGAAGTCCTTTTTGGACGGGAGGTGTGTGGTGGCCCTGGAATGTGCCTTCTCGTACGATGTCTCGCCATCATTGGAATATGGTGAGTAGAAGAAGGGCTGTTCCGAGTGTTATAAGGATGGTAGACTGGAAGTGGAATCAGGTTGCGAGACCTGATGTTATTAATAGGGCAGCAATTGCTCCTGTTAGGGGTCAGGGGCTGGGGTCAACTATGTGGTATGCGTGTGCTTGGTGGGCCATTAGACGTTTTCTTGAAGGTAAAGGGATAAGAGGAGTACGAACACATAGGCCTGAATCATGGCAACAGCGACTTCTAGGATGGTTAATAGGACGAGAACGCTGGATGTCAGTAAGGCTACAGTTGGTATTGAGGATAGGAGTACGAAGGCGGCTGTTGAGATGAGTTGGATCAGAAGGTGACCGGCAGTTAAGTTGGCGGTTAGCCGCACTCCGAGGGCGAGGGGACGGATGAATAGGCTAATTGTTTCAATGATAACAAGGACGGGGATTAGGGGGCCAGGGGTACCTTCTGGGAGGAGGTGGCCTAGAGCGTGTGTCGGCTGGTTTCGGGCTCCGATAAGTACGGTTGCTAGTCATAGAGGGGTTGCAAGACCTAGGTTCAAGGAGAGTTGTGTTGTGGGGGTGAAAGTATACGGGAGTAGGCCTAGCATGTTGATGGTGATTAGGAAAATTATTAGTGAGGTGAGGAGGGCGGCTCATTTGTGGCCTGGTAAGTTTACAGGGGTAAGGAGTTGACTGTTGAAGCGGTTGATGGCTCATCCTTGGAGGGCGAGGTAGCGGCTGTTGACTCAGCGGGTCGAGGGGGAAGGGTAGAGGATGCAGGGGAGGAGAATGGCGAGGGCGATTAAAGGGATTCCTAGGAGCGTGGGGCTTATAAACTGGTCAAAGAGGCTTACTGTCATGGTCAGATTCAGGATTCTGTTTTGGGTGTCTCGGCGCCTTGAAGGGTTGGCTCATTTTGGAAAATGTGGGCCACTACTTTGGGAGGAATGACGACTAGAAGAACTAGTCATGAGAAAATTAGGATTGCAAATCAAGGTGCGGGGTTGAGTTGAGGCATGTCGTTAAGGGTGGTTGGGAGTCACCAATCTTTAGCTTAAAAGGCTAACGCTGTTCCCTATTTAGCTTCTTAGCGAGGCGTCTTCAAGTATTCGTGAGGATCAGTTTTCAAAGTGTTCTAGGGGGACTGCTTCGACTACAATGGGCATGAAGCTGTGATTTGCTCCGCAAATTTCAGAGCACTGTCCGTAGAAGATACCAGGGCGAGATGCAATGAAGGCTGTTTGATTCAGGCGTCCTGGGACTGCGTCTATTTTGATCCCGAGAGCGGGGACTGCTCACGAGTGGAGGACGTCGTCAGCGGAGACTAGGACTCGGATGGGGGATTCTATTGGAATTACTATTCGATGGTCGGCTTCTAAGAGCCGGAATTGGCCGGGGTTTAGGTCTTGTGTGGGGATCATATAAGCATCAAATCCAAGGTCTTCGTAATCTGTGTATTCGTAGCTTCAATATCATTGGTGACCTACAGCTTTAATAGTGAGAAGGGGGCTGTTAATCTCTTCTATAAGGTAGAGAATGCGCAGGGAAGGAAGAGCGATGAGGATAAGAACGATTGCTGGGAGGACAGTTCAGATAACCTCAATCTCTTGGGCGTCTAAGATGTACTTGTTGGTTAATTTTGTGGAGACTATGGCCACAATAATGTAAAGTACTACGGTGCTGATTAGAAAGACGATTATTAAGGAGTGATCGTGAAAATGAAGAAGTTCTTCTATAACAGGTGAAGCTGCATCTTGAAATCCTAGTTGGGAGGGATGGGCCATTAGGGCTAAGACACGCGGGGTTTTAACCCACAATTCTGCCTTGACAAGGCGGTGTAATGTGCTGTTTTACTAGTGTCTTATAAAGAAAGTGACAGAGTGGTGATGTAGCTGGCTTGAAACTAGCTTACGGGGGTTCGACTCCTCCCTTTCTCGTTAGTTTGATTGAGTTAAAACGAATGCAGGCTCTTCAAATGTGTGGTAGGGAGGGGGGCAGCCGTGTAGTCATTCTACATTAGTTGTTGTGAGTTCTACTGCTAAGACTTCACGTTTAGCAGCGAATGCTTCTCAGATAATAAACAGGAACATAATTACTGCTGCTAGGGAGATAAGGGAGCCGATTGAGGAGACGGTGTTTCAGAGGGTGTAGGCATCCGGGTAGTCTGAGTATCGTCGGGGCATTCCAGCTAGGCCTAGGAAGTGTTGGGGGAAGAAGGTGAGGTTTACACCTAGGAACATTACTCCGAAGTGAATTTTAGTTCAGGTGCTGTGGAGAGTGTACCCTGAGAAAAGAGGGAATCAGTGAACGAAGCCGGCGACGATAGCAAATACTGCTCCCATGGATAGGACGTAATGGAAATGGGCAACTACGTAATAAGTGTCGTGTAGGACAATATCAAGAGATGAATTGGCAAGGACGATTCCTGTCAGACCTCCGACTGTAAAGAGGAAGATGAACCCAAGGGCTCACAGAAGGGGAGTTTCTCATTTGATAGAGCCTCCGTGAAGAGTGGCGAGTCAGCTAAAAACTTTAATCCCTGTGGGGATGGCGATAATTATTGTGGCGGATGTGAAGTATGCTCGGGTGTCTACATCCATCCCGACTGTGAACATGTGGTGGGCCCAGACAATAAAGCCTAGGAGACCGATGGCCATCATGGCTCAGACTATGCCTATGTAGCCGAAGGGTTCTTTCTTACCTGAATAGTAGGCTACAATGTGGGACACTATACCAAAGCCGGGAAGAATGAGGATATATACTTCAGGATGGCCGAAGAATCAAAAGAGGTGTTGGTAGAGAATGGGGTCCCCACCACCCGCTGGGTCGAAGAAGGTGGTGTTAAGATTGCGGTCTGTTAGAAGCATTGTGATGCCGGCAGCAAGGACCGGCAGGGAGAGAAGGAGTAAGACGGCCGTGATAAGAACGGATCACACGAAAAGGGGCGTCTGGTACTGAGAGATGGCAGGGGGTTTCATGTTGATGATGGTTGTGATAAAATTAATTGCCCCAAGAATTGAGGAGATCCCTGCCAAATGGAGGGAGAAAATTGTTAGGTCAACAGAGGCTCCCGCGTGAGCCAGATTGCCAGCGAGAGGGGGATAAACTGTTCACCCCGTTCCGGCCCCTGCTTCTACCCCTGATGAGGCGAGAAGCAGTAGAAAGGAGGGAGGAAGAAGCCAGAAGCTCATGTTATTTATTCGAGGAAATGCTATGTCGGGGGCGCCGATCATCAGAGGGATGAGTCAGTTTCCAAAGCCTCCGATCATGATTGGTATTACTATAAAGAAAATTATTACGAAAGCATGGGCCGTAACAATTACATTATAAATTTGGTCGTCCCCTAAAAGGGCTCCGGGTTGGCTCAGCTCTGCTCGGATTAGGAGGCTTAGGGCTGTGCCCACTATTCCGGCTCAAGCACCAAATACTAGATAAAGGGTGCCAATGTCTTTGTGATTAGTCGAGAAGAATCATCGTGTGATGGCCACAGGTAGGATGGCTGAGTTTTAAGTGGTGGATTGTAGCTCCATAAACAGAGGTTTGAATCCTCTTCTTACCAAGCCCCAAGGTGTTGAACACATAAGATTGCAAATCTTAAGAGGCAGACTAACTCCTGCTGGGGCTTTCCCTCGCCTCTACCCGTTCGACAGGCGAGGGGAAGATAGGTGGATGCCCGCTGGTTCGAGCACTTAGCTGTTAACTAAGATTTTGTAGGATCGAGGCCTACCCACCTAGAAAGGCTTTAGCTTAATTAAAGTGTCTGTTTTGCATGCAGGATATGTGGGTTAGTGCCCCGCAAGCCTTAATCAGGGACTGGGGGAGTTTCACCCTCACTTAGGGCTTTGAAGGCCCTTGGTCTTGTTAGCCTAAGTCTCTTAGAGGGCTAGGAGTGCGACTGCAGCGGGAGTGAGGGGGAGTAGAAGTAATGTAGCCGTGGTTGAGATAGCAAGGGGTATTGTGATCTGTGAGGAAGGAAGATGTCAAGGGGTGAGTCCGGCTGTGTTATTGGGGGACATGGTGAGGGCCATCGCGTAGGAGAGGCGGAGATAGAAGTACAAGCTGAGAAGCGCGGTTAGTGCCGCCAGTGTGGCGGTAGCAGCTAGATCTTGTTTGGTAAGTTCTTGTAAAATAAGTCATTTTGGTATAAATCCTGTAAGCGGGGGGAGACCACCTAAAGATAGCAGGACTAGCGGGGTTAATGATGTTAGGGCCGGGGCTTTGGCTCAGGATATAGCAAGAGTATTAATATTGGTTGAACTGTTAAGTTTAAATACAAGGAAGGTTGAGAATGTTATGACGAGATATGTAAGTAGGGTGAGGAATGTTAAAGAGGGGGAGAATTGTACAATTAAGACTATTCATCCTAGGTGGGCGATGGAGGAATAGGCTATGATTTTACGTAGTTGTGTTTGATTTAAGCCGCCTCATCCTCCGACGAGGGTGGATGCAAGTCCTAAGGAGATAAGGAGGGTTGAGTTGGTGGGCTGGATTTGAAGTAGAAGGGCGAAAGGGGCTAATTTTTGTCAAGTGGAAAGAATAAGTCCAGTGGTGAGGTCTAACCCTTGGAGAACTTCGGGAAGTCAGGAGTGAAGTGGGGCAAGTCCTACTTTAAGTGCGAGGGCCAGGGTAATAAGAGTGACAGGAAGGGGGTGGGATATTTGTTGAATGTCCCATTGTCCGGTGAGTCAGGCATTAGTGGTACTTGCGAACAGGAGCATTGCAGCCCCTGTGGCTTGTGTGAGGAAATATTTAGTGGTGGCTTCAACTGCTCGGGGGTGGTGGTGTTGCGCTATTAGGGGGATGATGGCGAGGGTATTTATTTCTAAACCCATTCAGGCGAGTAGTCAGTGGGAGCTGGCGAATGTGATGGTGGTTCCTAGTCCTAAACCAAAGAGAAGGGTGGCTAAGATGTGCGGGTTCATTAGTAAAGGAAGGAGTTTAACCAACATGTTTGGGGTATGGGCCCAAGAGCTTAATTAGCTGACCTTACTAGGAAGTGGTGTAGTGGAAGCACTAAGAGTTTTGATCTCTTTAGGTAGGGTTCGAACCCCTTCTTTCTAAGGAGTTGGGAGGACTCTAACCTCCGTAAGTCACTCTATCAAAGTGGCCCTTTTCTTCAGGCACAACCCCGGGGTTATAATTGCGGGGGTAGTCCAGCAAAGGCGATGGGCAGAGCCAGGTGTCAGATGATGAGGGCTAGGGTGAGGGGCAGGAAGTTTTTTCAAACCAGATGTATGAGTTGATCGTACCGAAACCGGGGGTATGAGGCCCGGACTCAGAGGAAAAGAACGGAGAGGAGAGCTGCTTTGGTTATAAGGTTAATAGCGGTAAGTTCGGGGATAGAGGGGATATGAGAGGCACCTAAGAAAAGTGTGGCAGAGAGGGTGTTTATTAGTAGAATATTGGAGTATTCTGCCAGGAAGAATAGGGCAAATGGACCTCCTGCGTATTCTACATTAAACCCGGAGACTAGTTCGGATTCTCCCTCTGTTAGGTCAAAGGGGGCCCGGTTTGTCTCGGCTAGGGTGGAGATATATCATATGGCGGCTAGGGGTCAGGCGGGCAGGATCAGTCAAACACTTTCTTGGGCGACGTTGAATGTTTGTAGTGTAAAGCCTCCGGTGAAGATAATAACGCTGAGTAGAATGAGGCCTAGACTAACTTCGTAGGAAATAGTTTGGGCTACCGCCCGGAGGGCTCCCACGAGGGCGTATTTTGAATTGGATGCTCAACCTGCGCCAAGGATTGAGTAGACTGCGAGGCTGGAGAGGGCAAGGATGAACAGGATGCCGAGGTTTAGGTCGATGATAGGGTAAGGGACGGGCAGTGGGGCCCAGAGAGCGAGGGCTAGGGTGAGGGCCAATATGGGTGCAAGAAGAAATAGAACGGGGGAGGAGGTTGAAGGGCGGATGGGCTCTTTAGTAAAAAGTTTTAGAGCATCAGCAATGGGTTGTAGGAGCCCGTAGGGCCCAACGATATTTGGCCCTTTTCGTAGCTGTATGTAACCGATCACTTTCCGCTCTAGGAGGGTTAGAAAGGCGACGGCTAGGAGAATGGGGACGATGGAGGTGAGGGGGTTAATAATGTGTGTGATGAGTGTGGATATCATAGTTAAGGAGAGGACTTGAACCTCTGTAGAAAGGGCTTAGGTCTTTTGCAATTACCGGGCTCTGCCACCTTAACATGCCTTTTTCTTAGGCAGGGGGGCATGCCCTTTTGCCTATTTTAGTTGACTTCACTAGGTGGGGGGGAGGCGTGCCTTAGGCATGGGCCTCTTCTTTTCGGTCCTTTCGTACTAGAAAAGAGCATAGCATAGATAGAAACTGACCTGGATTACTCCGGTCTGAACTCAGATCACGTAGGACTTTAATCGTTGAACAAACGAACCCTTAATAGCGGCTGCACCATTAGGATGTCCTGATCCAACATCGAGGTCGTAAACCCCCTTGTCGATATGGGCTCTAAAAGAGGATTGCGCTGTTATCCCTAGGGTAACTCGGTCCGTTGATCGGCATTGCCGGATCTTACTGGTCAGAATTTCTGGTTACTAGAGCTGTAGCTCTTAGTTGTAGGAGGGGTGCTCCCATTCCACGTGGGGGTTCTTTAATTCCCCGCGGTCGCCCCAACCAAAGACATTAGGGCAGGGTTCACTTGGTTTAGTCCTTTATTCGGGGTGCTTAACGTGGGCTGCCTTGGTGTCTAAAGCTCCATAGGGTCTTCTCGTCTTATGTTTGTATCCCCGCTTCTGCACGGGAAGATCAATTTCATTGACCTGAAAGAGGAGACAGCTAAGCCCTCGTTATGCCATTCATACGGGTCTCCATTTAAAAGACAAGTGATTGCGCTACCTTCGCACGGTCAAAATACCGCGGCCGTTGAACAAATAGTCACAGGGCAGGCGGGACCTCTTATTTTTGAGTTTTGCAAGAGGCGATGTTTTTGGTAAACAGGCGAGGCTTAATGTGTTTGCCGAGTTCCTTCTCTTTCTTTTAGTCTTTCCCCGGGGGCACACCTGTGTGGGGTTAACGGTTAATCTTTGGATATTTTTCTAGTTGTTTGGTTTACTATCCATTGCCCTCTTTGTTTGGGGCCGTTAAGGGTCGGCGGATTGTCCGTTACCGACGTACATGTGTGCGGGGAGAGAGTCTTTGGCTCTCTTATTACTCATATTAGCATAGTCACTCCCATGGGGGCATGGGACGGTCCAGTACTGTTAGGGGGGTAAGATTTAGGGATCAGAATAAGAAGGGTTTCGTGATATGTCCGAGCTTTAACGCTTTCTAAGAGGATGGCTGCTTTTAGGCCCACCGGAATATTTAGCTTTAATTATTATGATCTTTACCCTCCTGGTAAAGTTGTGTCTTGATTCAAAGGGGCTGTACCCCCTTTGACTAACTCCCTTGGTTTCTTTAATGCATCGGTAGAGGTTAAACTAGGGTGAAAAGAGAAGCCAAGAGGCTGAACTTCTATTCATTTCTTGGACAACCAGCTATAACTAGGTTCGGTAGGTTTGTCACCTCTACTCAAAGCTCTCCCCACTCTTTTGCCACAGAGACGGGTGTGCCCTATTAATAGGCTGTCTTGGAGTAGCTCACGTAGTTTCGGGACGCCAAACTAAAGTTCTCTTTGCTTGGGGTACACTTGCTAAATCATGATGCAAAAGGTACGAGGTTGAATCTCTGCTTTTCTAGGCTTTACTGGGTTATTTCACTTCTTTTTCAGCGTTCCCTTGCGGTACTTTCTCTATCGCGCCGTAGGCCCCTTTCTATCGCCTGTACTAAGGGGGAAAAATGGTTTGTTTAATTTAAATACTGGGGTACTTAGGGGTTATTAATAGGGGTTTGTTGAAATTGCTTGGGTGGGCTAGCTGTTAGGCGTCAGGGCGACCCGACTTGCACGGGTAACTTCTCAGTGTAAGGGAGATGCTTTTCTATTTTAGCCACGCTCTGATTTTTCCAAGTGCACCTTCCGGTACACTTACCATGTTACGACTTGCCTCCCCTTTTGATTATTAGGTTTTAATTAACTGAGTGGGCGGTTTTGGGGAGAGTGACGGGCGGTGTGTGCGCGCTTCAGGGCCAGTTTCAGCGGGACGCTCTATTTCCTGCTTACTGCTAAATCCTCCTTCAGATGGATGTTTCAGCACATCTTTCGTGTTCGCTGTTGTAGCGAATGTAGCCCATTTCTTCCCCTTCCATACGCTACACCTCGACCTGACGTTTTAGGCTTTGCCAGTTTTGCTTACTATTAAACCCTCAGAGGGTAAGCTGACGACGGCGGTATATAGGCGGGATAAACAAGGAAGGGTGAGGTTGAACGGGGGGTATCGGTTCTAGAACAGGCTCCTCTAGGTGGATCTAAAGCACCGCCAAGTCCTTTGGGTTTTAAGCTGTTGCTCGTAGTTCCCGGGCGGATAGTGGGTGTGTAGTACTATCAATGTTTAGGGCTAGGCATAGTGGGGTATCTAATCCCAGTTTGTTCCTTAGCTTTCGTGGGGTCAGATCATGTAAAGTCACTTTCGTGGTTGAACTTCCTGTCTTCGGGTACGTATAACAGTCTTGAAGATGTTTGACTTTAGTGTGAGTTTTAACTTAACCACGCTTTACGCCGGTGGTCATCAACTTGGGCCTCTCGTATAACCGCGGTGGCTGGCACGAGTTTTACCGGCCCTCTTAGCCTTGACTAAGTCAAGTTTTCACTTATGGCTTAATGTCTATCACTGCTGAGTTCCCTTGAGGGTGTGGCTAAGCAAGGCGTCGTGGGCTCAATGGGGTGTGCCTGATACCAGCTCCTTGTTCCCGGGGCGGGGAACTGTAGGGCATTCTCACAGGGGTGCGGATACTTGCATGTGTAAATCTAGCTAAAGTTGATAATAAAGTCAGGACCAAGCCTTTGTGCTCACGGGGCTTTCTAGGGCCCATATTAACATCTTCAGTGTTATGCTTTAGTTAAGCTACGTTAGC